TACCCTAGGGGTTATCTCAAACTACCAATCAATGGAATAGTATAATAAAATATCAAATAGTTTGGTAGTTTGGCGGAAGGCATGAAAAGAATTGAAAAAAAAATCGTAGCAAAAAAAGTGGCACTGAGAAAATTTGCCCTATATGTGAAAATAAAATTCGGATAGATATTTACCCGGAGTAGAACATGAACCTAAAAGTAAAAGAAATAAATGGGCCCATTTAGGAACAAGAAAATGACATCGTGATTTGAATCTCGATGAAACAATACATCAATGAAATGAGAGGTTAGTTCAATAAGTTTTTTGAATTCTTTTTTTTTTTTATTATAGATAGGTAGATAGGGTTTTTCTAGGGAAGGAAGCAAAAACTTATGATGTTTCTTGAAGAATAGAATAATATAAGAAAAAGTCCCTTCATTAGAGAAAAACAAAAAACCCTGTTAAAAAAAAAAGAAATAGGACTGGAATCGACACATTGATTTTTTTGTTTTCGCTTTTTTGAACCGTATGCATCCAAAGGTGCAGGTACGGTTACTGAAGGATACAATTTTATCCTAATCAACCGACTTTATCGAGAAGGATTACTTTTTTTATGCCAAGAGATTAATCCCGAGACTTCGAATCACGTTATAGGTCTTATGATATATCTTAGTTTAGAGGACCCAAGTAGGGATCTTTTTTTGTTTATAAACTCCCCCGGTGGAGGGGTAACATCAGGAATAGCTCTTTATGATACTATGCAATATGTGCCACCTGATGTACATACAATATGCATTGGGTTAGCCGCTTCCATGGGATCTTTCATTCTAGCCGGAGGAGAAATTACCAAACGTATGGCATTCCCTCACGCTTGGCGCCAATGAGTTTTTTATTTGAAAAAAAAAAAGACTATGCCTTCGCTATATGGAACATGAATAATAAGTAAAAATAGCATGGCATTTTAAATTCGATATGAACAATTTTGTTTTTTCATAACATGAAATTATGTATCGAAATAGTAGTATGAAACAAAAGTTATTTCCGATTTGATCTTATGCGTCGGAGGTCTGTTTCAGCGTCACAAATCATTTTTCTTACACACCAGAAGTGCCTTTCTGATATTAATGTTATAAAAAAGAAAAAAAAAAAGATCTTTTTTCCTTACCTTATTTGATCGGGTCAGAAAAAACCTTGGGATTGCTAAATTAAAGAGATAAATAAAAAATATATAAAGCAACAGAACCATCATAGTATTTTTAAACTTCTACGAGGGGAAGGGTGGTAAATGGATCATTCAACGATCTGGATCGGATGGACCCTATTTGTTTCTAGTACCCTTGTCCCTTTCTTTGGCGGACGGAAGGGAAAGGTCAATTCCATTGCGGAGCCGTATGCAATGTACAAAAGATGCCTGTACGGTTGTTCAATTCTATCTTTTTCTTATTGTTATTTTTATTTCTTCCTTCGACCAATCGTGTGAGATAGAGGAGCCGCTCATGATGGATGTTATATAATCAGGGTGATGATGCACCAACCGTCGAGTTCTTTTTTTGATGGAGAGCCGTGGGCCATCGACATCGAAATGCGAGAACTATTGAGAGTTCGCGAAATGATCACAACGATTTATGTACAAAAAACGGGCCAACCCCCATGGTTGATAACCCGAGACCTGGAAAGGGATACTTTTATGTCAGCAACAGAAGCCAAAGATTATGGCATTATTGATTTTGTAGCGACTGATTTTGGATCCCGTATAAATACATGATTCCATTTCAAACCGTAATTTGAATTTTACGTGATTGGATATTGAATATTTTTATTTTACCCAAGTCAAATATTCATTCAATTCAAGAGAAAAAATTAATAATCATCAGGTTAAGATCGATCTAAACCAGCCCATTATAATCCCATCGTATATATACGATTCAACATGCCAACTATTAAACAACTTCTTAGAAACGCAAGACAGCCAATCAGAAATGTCGCGAAATCTCCCGCTCTTCGAGGATGCCCTCAGCGCCGAGGAATATGTATTAGGCTGTATGTGCGACTCGTTTAGATCATGAGCTCGAACAAATGATACAATTGTTCCAGTATCAATAACTAGTACCATTGATTGTGTATGAATTTTATGGTTTCTGTTGGTGCAAATCCAATCACCTCTATTTGAGATGAAAATCAATTCTCCATTGGTAGCAAAAGGTTATCCATTAAGCGGGGAAACCCTATTTTAGAAGCAAAACAATTATGCTCCTATTCTTGAAATAACGGACTAAGAGGGTCAGCTACCTAGCCAACTTTCATAATTAAATGCCGTCACTGTATGGATAGCTCTCATTGTGAAAAGACCTATTACTGTATAATTCATGGGTAGAGCCAAAAAGTGCGAACTGTACAAGTTACCAAAAACATTGATTAAATGGAATGGGAGAAAGAGCTCCGGTGTATAGAGAGGGCCTCACCGTTTAAGAAGTAACCATAGAAACGAAGGAATCCACTATTTTTTTATTTTATTTAAAATAATTTATAAATTAATTTATTTTACAAATTTTTTTATTATTGATTGGTCGAATTTCTTATTTCCACAAGCGAAATAAGCGAAATACCTGACTGAAAGAAATAAAATAAAAAATTGTGGTTGGGAAGGTTATAGTAGCAAAAGCCATTGGAATTTATATTTTATATATCGGAATAATCCGTTTTGTTACTAATTGAACCGGGGAAAAAGAATGACTGAACAAACGGAAATCCATTAGTTATTCATCCAAGTTTAATTTGATTAAATGACCAGAGTTAGACGAGGATATACAGCTCAGAGACACCGAACAAAAATGCGTTTATTTACATCAAGCTTTCGAGGGGCCCATTCAAGACTTATTCAAACTATTACTCAACAGAATATGAGAGCTTTTGTTTCCGCTTATAGAGATAGAGGTAGGCAAAAGAGAGATTTTCGTTGTTTGTGGATCACTCGGATAAACGCAGTAACTCGTGAGAACGAGGTTTCCTATAGTTATAGTAGATTGATACATAATCTGTACAAGAGGCAATTGCTTCTTAATCGTAAAATACCTGCGCAAATAGCTATATTAAATAAGAATTGTCTTTGCATTATTTCCAAAAGGATTATCAAAAAGGATTATCAAATAAAAGAGATTATCAAATTATATACAGGAAAGGAATGGTTGAAATCAAATTCCCCGGAGAATAAAATAAACTCCGGGAAGATAGAATAAAAATAAATTAAATTAAGAAATTAAGATAAGTAGTATGAATGAACGAACATGTTTCAATAAAAAAAAAGGATTTATTCTTCCCCATTTTTTTATTACAACACAATAATGAAATACGGATTCTAGTCTTTTTCAAAAACTTCAATGTGGACTTCAGATTGAAGTTTTGAACCAATCGAAGAGTATAGTATGCCTATTTTTTTCTGGTTCTACGACGAGTAGCTCTAGAGATCGACTTCATTCTTTTAAAATGTCTCTCATTATTAAGAAAAGGTAACAAAGATAAAATACGAGCTTGTTTTATAGCAATAGTAATTAATCGTTGTTGTCTCAAGGTTAATCTATTCACTCGTCTAGATAATATTTTTCCTTGTTCACTAATAAATCGACTAATTAAACTCATGTTTCTATAATCAATTCGATCCCCCGATCCAATTTGGGGCAAACGCCTATGAAAAGATCGTTTGGGTTTATGAAAAGGTTTCTTGGGTTTATGAAAAGGTTTCTTGGATTTATACATGGATTATTCCTTATCTCTAAAATCTTATTTCTTCATGCATTTAAGATCCGACCGAAATAGGATAGGGTTTTATTTCTATATTTATATATGTTATATATGTATATATGTTATTAATATTATATATGTTATGTTATTAATATTATATATGTTATTAACCTCCTCTTGCTCCTTGGATTGGAAGGATCGCCCACACACTCTGTTCAATCTATTTCTTTACTTCCCCATGAATTGTATGCTTTTTACAATAGCGACAAAATTTTTTGAATTCTAATCGACTGGGTGTATTGTGTTGATTCTTTTGAGTAATATATCTAGAAATACTCGGAAATTCTTTAGTGACACCATTTCGGACACAACTGGTACATTCCAAAATAACTCTGACTCTGACATCTTTGCCTTTGGCCTTGGCCATGGACCTCCTTTGCTTTGAATTTTGGAGCGACTCAACTCTTCTATTTTTGACCCGAACCGAAGAAGAAGAAAGGAACATAAAAACGAAAAATCAATAGAAGTCACTAAAATTTGCTTTTGAAAGCATTCATTATAATGTAATAATTAACTAATACAACTTTTTCTAACTAGCAATTGTTCTTAGTCTAATCACAGTATTTCGTTTACGTATTTTATATTCGTGAAGCCTGTCTTAGACCTACATTTCTATTCTACCAATCAAATTCGATATTAGACCCACCCATCCCACGCTAGGGTTAAATACCCCCTTTGTTCTTTTTCTTTTCTTCCTATCCTAAACAACTAAAAAAGGGGATGGGGAAATTTAGTCACATAGAATTTTTTGTATCTCTAATTTTATTCATTTCTTCCCATATTTTATTCATTTCTTCCCATATTAATAACTAGAATTAAAAAAAAGGAAATGACAAGGCATCCGGGAATAAACGATTAATTTCTATCAATAAACCTGCTAAAGACCCAAACCATAGAGTACTTAGCACAGGTGCCACAGAGAGATATGTTTTTATATCTCGCATTGAAAATCCTCCTTCTTTATTGTAATACATGTATGATCAGATGCTGGAACTAAATTAAGGATCACTTGTATTTTTATGCAACATTTATAATTAAAATGTCTATGTACAATGAGTCAGTAGATGGGATTTTCTTGCCCCTACCCCCACCCTAAAACAGAAAAAAAAATACCCTGAACCGATAAATAGCCATTCTTTTTTTTTTATCTTAGGTTTCATTTCAGATGTATATAGTTTATTATATGTATATGAAACCAAAAAGATATATGTATCTAAAACCAA